AAATTAAATTTTAAATTGAAATAGAAAATATATTCATTTAGAAATTCTCTTTGATTTTAGTGGAGTAATGTATTCTATGAATATTAAATAAATATGAAGAATACTCTTTCAATCAAAGAAATATTTCAATTATTTCCGTGTTCGTATTTCGAAAGTAAAAAAACGTAAAAGGAATACAAAAGGTAGGAAATTTATTACAGCTGAATTCTTCATAAATTTTCTATTTCGATGAACTGACTCTTACCAAAGTTGGATATGGACCATGAGGAAGAACGGAACCTTTTTTACTTTTTATTTTGTTTACCTCGTTCAAAGATCAAAGAGAAAACCATTCTGTTATTACATTACGTGGATACACATTTTCTATGGGAAACAACATAGACATTGTAGTTGTCCAACGAGATAATGCACATACTAAAATATTGTCTTGGGCGAGTCATGCGCACTTACCGTTTGTTTTAGTTTTATTATTTTAGAATTTTTGTTGTTTTATTGAACCCATTTCATATCATGGTTCAAACGTTAAAAATCGACTCCGAAGAAGTTCCCGCGGATCATTTGTCAACTGCTCAATCAATGACTTCTTCGTCGGAATGCTAACAAAAAGATTATTTTATTATACCCATTATAGAAGTCATTGATTCTTTTGATCGGGATTCATATTGAAAATAATCAGAAATCTAGGAATTATAATCGCTTTCGATTATTTAAAATTAATTGAAATCAACATAAATTAAATACAAATAGATAAAGCAAAGAAATTGGGACATTATATACATTATCACTATATATATTCTATATGTATATATATGTAATTGATTTCCCTATATATAGGAAAGGAATATGACGATACTATTGTAGATTGATCTATATTAAATTAACCTGTATTACAATACAACTTTATACACAATACTAGAATACACAATACTAGATAGTATGGTAGAAAGATTCAGATATTTCTTTCTACCATACTATCGTATCTCATAGAATACGGATGATTCTAGTCTGCCCATTTCATTTAAGACGCGAAATTGGAATCCTTTTCTTTCAATTATTGATAAGAACTAAAAAGTAAAGTTTAATTCAAATTAATCACCTTGGCTGACTGTTTTTACGTATATTATAAGTAAAAAAGCGGTAGGAACTAGAATAAACAGTGCAGTAGCAATAAATGCAAGAATATTTACTTCCATAATCTCATTTGTTTAATTTTTCTTTAATTCGAAATAACTCGGGAGTTAATCCCATAGAGATAATAAATCTTTCGCCTGTAAATTCAATGGGATGAATTACATCTCGATGATATCGAATCGGATCAATATCATGAATAACAATATCTGAGCTATCAAATTGACTCATCGTCAAGAATTGAATAGTATAACATAGGAAGATCTTTTATCCATACCGAACTCAAAATTTTATTCCTAATCCAATCAATAATTCCTTTATTTATTTATCATTCTTTTCCATTCTTTCTTTTCTATAACCTACCGTCCTCTTTGTACAATCATCTGATGAAGTATTATCTAACCGCCTTTCCACTTACCATTGGTTCTAAACAAACCCCACCAAACAATAGAAGCTAAATTAAAAAAAAGGAAGGAGTTAAGTTCTAAACTCATTTTTTTAATGATCTAATCTTCTTGGAAAACAAAAGAAGTATGATAAAGATGAGTACAAGTTCCGGTATAAAAAAATATAATATTCCATCAAATTCACTATATTATATATATTTATATATAAATTTAAAAAGATATATTTATATATAAATAAATTTAAAAAGTTTGTTCTTTCAAGGAAAAAACCCTTATAAAATAAATTTGCATTCCCTCGCTAATAAAAAAAAAAGCGATCCTTGTTTGATCTTTATTTTTTTAATATCCTCTTTCCTTGGATTAGTAACGGGACACATATATCAAAAGCTCAATGTGAAATTTGAGTGAGATAGATTATTTCAAATTAGTGAAATTATAAATTGAGCAAAATAGGGCCAGAAAAGGATACGCTTTTCTTTTAAAGATTAAATCTATCACAGTAACTATGTTAAATTAATTTTATATCGTACAAATTCCATTTATGTATGTACTCCCGGGAAACATACAGTACTCTATTCCACATTCCACAGATCGGGAGTAATCGAAAAAGAAAAAGCCAGGCCCAGTACAGTACGGTATCCCATGGAACCCTGAATCCGATGCTAACAATAATTGTACTAATCCACATATGTCTCTCTCCCATCAATCGAATCGGTACTAGTCGAATAAATGGAAATTACCCCATTTGTTTGATGATAAATGTTAAATTGTTTGATGATAAATGTTAAACGAAAAAGAAAAGAAGAGGGATTGCCGTTGGGAATTAAATTCTGCTATTTGTACTTCTTTTCACAAAAAATAGAGAGATTAATTGATATATTTTTTTATTGGATTTGGATTCGTCGGGACTGACGGGGCTCGAACCCGCAGCTTCCGCCTTGACAGGGCGGTGCTCTGACCAATTG